GTCCCACGAGAGCTATTTCGACTTCTAATAGGCCATCAATTGGCTCAGAATCATTCTCAACGAGTCTCCCACCATAATCCCATTTTTTCCTTGTGTCCCAAAAGATCTTGAGCGACTGATCCAGCAGAACAACTCAAAAGATAAAGAAGTCTCGTTAATTGCTTGATATTCGTTGCAAGTTCGAAGCACCATTTGAACATATTAAGGCTCCACTGCCTGATATAATTTCATCTCGATATAGATAGATATTAGGCTCTATGAGGACATTACTTAAAAGTACACTTTATACAATAGCCCTTCCTATCTGATAGAAAAAGACCCCCTAACACCGATTTACACGGGCTCGCAAATCCTAAGTTTGTCTATGAAGAGCGAGTCTAATTGTATTAGTGTCTATAATTGATTTCTTCTGTGAAATACTAATTGATAGGGCCTCATCGGTAAGTGCTACAAGATCTCGTGCATCGGAATCCATGATTATAGACTCGACTCCATTACATTAGTATGGAACATTTTCTTTTCCAAATGAAATCTCCTAGTAGATGGACGAGTGAAAAAGTACTTTCGTTCTTGTGGAATAAGAAAACTTCGTACCTTAATGCACGTATTGAATTTATTCGGAGCTATTAGAGCGGGATCCACTTTGTCGGGAAGATGAGTCGAAGCAATAACAAGAATATTTCTAATTTATTAATCCCTGGAGAGATGCTTCGATAATATACCGAGGGATAAGAAGTCCTTCGACTTCCTCACATGCGTATCATGAATGTTTGGAATGCATATTATTATTATGCAAGAAGACAAAGGAGAGATTGCTTTTGCTAATTCGAATTGAAGATTGATATCAAATCGATCTATTTTCGAAATCGTAACCGTCTCCAGAGTTTGTCCCTATGCTATACGCCAAGGTAGCTGCTCCAGCTCTGTCTCAAAAAGGCCAGGATCGGGGAGATCCTTACTCTTAACAATTTAGCGAACACCCTCAGCAGGATCAACATGAGGAATCTCAGCATCTATGTCCTCAGTCTCCTCGTCAATACTATAATCATAAAAAAACCTCTGGGATTCTGGAAGGTATTCCCAAATAAGCTAATGAAAGGAAGACAGGAGTTTGTCAACAGGGATTTGACCAAATAGGATCGTCCAATTCCTATCGAATTTATCAATAAAATATCCGTAAAGTAATATAAGGCTAAGCAGAGGGAAAAGAGTTTTGGTTTTTCAAGAGATGGTAAATCAAAACGATTAGCCCCACACAAGGTTTTTTTTAATGATTGTCTCATAATCAGCAAAGGATATCCGTCTTTCTGCTAAACAGGATGTATTGAACTCATACTTCACAGAATTCATTAGCGACTTTCTATGAATGTCAACTAAGTATCGTAAGTAACTCGCTCCCGGTTGTTCCAGCATTAGAAAAGCAGAGTCATTGTTTGAGAAATGATCATTATGAGTCAGACTCAATAGAAGTGAACCAACCTCTTTTTATGTCGTAAAGGTGTAGAATTACATCAAGAAGTCTATGTCATCAGTTTCAATGAACTGACTGTTCAGGAGCCAGGATTCCATTTTTTATCAAAAAATCTTCATCCAGGTCTTTTCCTTTTGTTATCAATGAAATGAAGAGATCTCTTTACTTGTATAACTTAGATGTCTCGTATTTCTCGAAAAGGTGATTCGATTAATGGGATTTGGTATGGTACTTATGAAATCGTTGATATCGATGAGAAGGTTATTGAGAAGCATATTCCAATATTTCTTATGCAAATGTATTGATTTGAACCCATCAGCGGGACCCTCATCATTACTCAATAGCATATCGACGCCAAACTCGCATATTTCGTCTAATAGGTCCAGAACAATTATAATAGAAAGAGATTCATTAACCAGGCAAATAGAGATTTTTTCTTTCGACCATATTTCGATTGTTAATACGATAGAATAGATAAGGAACGATACTACAAAGAGTATTACACCGAGATATCAATTCAATTGTTTGTTGACCCTTGTGAATTGCATCAAAGTAGGATACTCAAAATTCAGGGGTCAAAGAGTTTTATAAAACGTTCTTGGTGGAAAAACGTGAATGAAAGATCCCACTAAATTGAATTCGGTCCATGACTCTGACACACAACGAAAATTTTGGATCGCGCTCAATATCTCTCTCAATTCGAAAATTCAGAATCTTAATTTTAATTGATATCTTTTTAGCATTTGTACCTCCCGCCAAAATACTAAATAAAATAAAAATAAAAAAAAAATCAATGTTATGTTAATTGGATTGATTTAGACTACAAATTGCATTTCAATT